TGCTTACTATACCCGAAGCTGTGGCATTATAAACCGTATTGTTACTTTTGTTCCCGTCGGGATAAATCTGACCCCTCCCCCTGTTCCCACCTACGTATATTGGATATTTTAAGAAGTGAGCATCTTTATTGGTCGCAGGGTTCGGGGAAAGAATAGGAAAAGTGATTTCACTATATTTCTGACCAGGAACTGGCCCTATCACAAGAATATTTTTTTTAGTGGGTCGGTAGGTCTGAAAAGACAGCTTGCCTATCTTTTCTTTCATCTCGGGCGAAATGCGGTCGGAGGGGGCTAATTCAAACCCCTCTGGTAAAATAAGAACGGCCCCCACATTCAAAGACCCCTTTTTACCATTAGCAAGAACTTGTTTCAGTTGCATATCATGCGGAATTCTAACAACTGCTTCAAATACAGTATCAGGGAGTACCGCCTGTGGAACCTCAATATCGACGGGCTTATTAGCTAAATGACAATTGGCGCATACAATACGACCAGTTGCCTCTCGTGGATTTTCAAAACCCTGCTGCGCAAAAACGGGATATGCATTTGAAATCGATGCCCGAGTTATTATATATATCATGAGGGATACGGAAATGAATCGAGTAATCTCTCCCTTTAACGAAGAAAAGGTATTTCTAATTTGCATGGTCCAATCGTTGATCCCGAAAATTTCTACAATAAAATTAGGTAGGTCACTAATATAGTTCCCTATCCGCGATTCTGCTATTTACTGAAATAATTTTACTGGAATATAGGATTCCTGGAATCTGAGAGGGATCCTCTGGATGGGTAGAAAAAGTCAGGTAAGTACGGCTTTGAATGCTTTGCTTATGTACAAAATCAGAAATATTCGAATTGGATCATGGAATCGCTTTTCACTCAGTCATTGAATGATAAATCACTACAAGTGACGGAGATACACGATTTAAATAAGAAAAAAGCCAATATTTAAAAAACGTATCTAGAATGACTGGAAAAGTGGAAACAAGAACAGATAGAATAATATCATTATGAGCAAATCCAAAATCGTTGTAGGCATAGCCAATCAGTAGTTCCCAACCGCGGGGCGAATGGAATCCGATACATAAATCAGTTACGAAAAGAATCGAAAAGGCTTTTATTGTGTCGCTTAAATTATATAGGAATTCTTGAACCCAAGAGTTAAGAATAAAAAGTTCTTCATTACACAGAATCGAATAACCACTTAGAATAACAAAGTAGATTGTATTTGTCGAGAAGTGAAAAATCGTATGGATATGATCCTCATCGTGCATCTTGATTAATTGGACTCTTTCTTTCTGGAGCCCTATACGAAGCTTTTCTAGATGTCTTTCCGGAAATTCCTTTATCATTTCGTCCAAGAGGAATAATTCCTCTAATTCTATGAATTTTTCTAGAATAGCCTTTTCCTGAATATCGTTCAAAAAGGTTTCGGGTTGACTAGTATTCCACCAATTAGTAACCCAGGATTCCAGACTTTTATTAAATGAGAGAGGGATCCACCAGGGCAAAAATACTACAAATACTATAGATAAAAGATATCTAAGGGGAATGGATGCGCGCTTTTTTGTCATTTTTTCATCTGTGAATTGTTAATGAATCCACCTCATTCGTTGATTCTATGCGATCTAATATTTCTATCAAGCATGAGTTCTATTACAAGGTATTGCGCCTATAAATCGAGTCTCTTTTTTTTAGTTGTGATTCGGCGGTTAGTCCTTGAACCTAGTGTAGAAAAACTACAGAAATCGAAGAAGAATCCACTTCGAATTCTTCATTCGAATTTGAATTTGAATTTGAATCAAGAAATAATAAAAAACAATATTGTTTCTAGATATCCCAATTGATCAAATATTCGAAGTAATTCCCCCTTTCGACGAATGCCCGAAAGATTCAAATTCAAATAATGAATATTATTCGCATTTCGAAATGAAAGAGCTTTTTTTTCTATTAAAAATGAAACTCTCGAATATTTTGAAAAAATGAAAAAAAAAAGGATTCTTGGGGGTTTCCGCCTGCTGAGAAAGCGTTTATTCTTCAGTTCATTTTTCAAAACCCTTCAATTGGTACACGCAAGAAATAGGCCAATTCCGCAGCCTTTTGCTCAATTTCTCGTGGGGTCAAATTCTCATCAGTACGATTCAAGGGAATGGCCCCCAAGTCTCTGCTTTCTATATAAAGGACACGACGAGCATAAATACCCTCTTTAACTTCTATTCTGATGGACTGAATATCTTTCATAAGGAATCGGAGAAAGACGCGGCGATTTTTTCCAGGAAATCCCCAACGAAAAATACACACTATTCCCTCTTTTGTATCAAATCGATCATAACCGCTACCTACATTCCATGTAATTGTGCACCACAAATAGGAACTAATAAAGAGACCCGCGATCCCATAGAAAGACATCACGATCCCTTGTGGAAAAAAATTTATTTGCTGAGACGGAAATAAAGATAGCAAATTCCTATCAAGATAACTAGAAATTCCAACCACTAAGAATCCTAATGAACCTAAAAAAAGGATAAGGGCCCAGCAGAAATTGCTTGTTTTGCGAGAGCCTGCTATAAACTCTATCCATATATATTCTGATCGCCAACTCATACATACTAGCTCCAGTTGCATTTTATTGGAATTGGGGAAATAACCAAAAGAAAATCGATTTTAGTTTACTTTTTGTGTTTCCGAAGTAACTCTCATCAACTAGTACTATTTTGATATGAACTCTTAGCAGTAAGTCATCGAATTGCTTAGATCTAATAAAATCAGAGCATCCCCTTCATATGAGTCCCTATAGATCGGTACATACATATAGATACATTGACTTTCATTGCAGACATGAGTTCGGATCACAGCCTATTGTTGAAAATAGATAGATGAAAATAGATAGAATTAATTTACTTATATATCATGTTTACACACGCATAAGAGCTCTTTCGTTTATGCTCGGAGAAAGCCACCTCTTAGTCTTATACACTATTCTACTAAATGGATATCCATCATCGCTAAGTCTTGAAAAAAAAAAACTAGATGAGAGTTGCCCTTGATCCGATCGGATTTAAAAAATCTTATTTTTTTCAAGATAAAGAAATAAAGAAGCCATTGCCATTGCCGGAAATACTAGGCCCACTAAAGGCACAAAAATAGAGGGAAAGCTGTTGAGAATTGTCATAGAAAGGGTACCTCGATTTAATATTTGTACCTGTTATTGGTATAAAGATATCCTATAATAATTTGAATTCATATTCTAATTATTAGAATATTCTAATTCGTATATAAATGTATATTAAGTATACTTATAGAATTGTATATAAGTATACTAAGTATACTAAATGAGTATATATACTAAGCGCAAGGACTGTAGAACTAAATAAACGGACCTATTCATCTTTATACATGAAATATATGTATGATAACCCATTTTCGTTATTATTATTACTTATTTTTCTTCTTCTGTTGTTCTTAGCTAAAGAATTTCTTACAAATTCCCGAAGGATTCGTTAGAATCCGATCCAACAGCAGGGATTCCTAGGAAAATGGTCCTTATTAGGAGATATAGAAAGATGCAAGATTTTCTCCATTTGAATGATATATACATACGTAAGAGGGGAACAAGAAATTCTTTTATTTGCCCTGCCCCCCAATGAATTCTAAGGAAGAATGCTTTTTTTATGTTGTTTTGTTGAGAGAGGTTTACTGATTACTAATCCGTCATATCGGTAAAAAAAAAAAGAATTATCCGCATGCTTATTTGTACAATGAAATCTTATGTCACCAAAGAAAAATCCATTCTTCGGATTTTGTTTTATTTTGATTCGGATAAACTAACTAACTAATTGTTCGCCACAAAAAAAAAAATTCACTTAAGAACTCTACTGAAGTTAATTTTGATTCAAAGGAAAAAAGGCGTGGAACTGAAATAACTCGCTCAGAACACCTTTTAAAGGATTACGTGGTACGATTGGATCGAATAAGCCCTTATGGAATAAATATTCAGCCGCTTGGGAACCTTCAGGTACTGTCTTATTCAATGTTTGTTCAATTACTCGTTTACCCGCAAATGCAATATAGGCATTAGGTTCAGCAATAATGATATCCCCCAACATACCAAAACTAGCTGTCACTCCACCAGTAGTAGGAGATGTAAGAATTGATACATAGAATAACTTTTTATTTAATTGATAATCATATAAAGCAGAAGATATTTTAGCCATTTGCATCAAGCTCAAACTTCCTTCTTGCATGCGTGCTCCCCCGGAAGCACACACCAGAAGAAGAGGTAAATTTTTATTGGCAGCATACTCGATCAAACGGGTGATTTTCTCGCCTACTACGGATCCCATACTACCCCCCATAAACTGAAAATCCATAACCCCAATTGCGATGGGAATCCCGTTTAGTTGCCCTGTACCTGTTTGAACAGCCTCCGTTAATCCTGTCTTTGTTTGATAAGAATCAATACGATTTTTATAAGGTTCCTCTTCTGAATTAAATTCAATGGGATCTATAGAGACCATGTCGTCATCCATCGGATCCCAAGTACCCGGATCAACCGAAAGTTCGATTCTATCTGAGCTACTCATTTTCAAATGAAATCCACATTGTTCACAAATATACATTTTTGACTTAAGAAATTTCTTATAATTTAATCCATAACAATTTTCGCATTGAACCCATAAATGCCTGTATTTTTGAGTTACATCGAGATCATCAGAACTTTCGCTTATAGTTAAATCACTACCATTCGTGCTACTTTGTATATTGGAACTCTCGCTTTCACTACTATTTCCACTTTCACTAGAAATTAAATTAGAAATGGAACTGGCACTATAATAGTCACTACTACTTAAAATGTGACTATCAATACAGATTTGAGAATGAAGATAAGAGTCGAGGCAATTATGAATGTGATTATTCCAACTCGATTGAGTATCATACATGTAACGATCATAGTCGGGATCATCACTTTTGGATCCATTATTCCTAGAACTATAATTACG